TATCGAATACTGGTAATAATATCAGCAAAAGAACGTTCTCCTGTGCTTCCAGACATACTGAGCTCCACATATTCTTGTACAATCAAAAAGGATCGATTCTGTAAAAGACGAGATCAGTAAATGAAATTTCACTGAAATTTCATCTTTGTGAGATCGTCAATATTGTACCAAGGGTTTCTTTAAAGTATACCGAATCAGTATAGCTATCCTTCTTCTGACGCAGCAACGCAACTTCAATCAGTATCGAAATGAAGTCCTAGATAATCTCTTTCTTTTTTTTTTTTTCTTTTTCTTGTTTCTGTAGAATTGTGTACTATAAGTAAAATGTGAATTCGGCGAGTTTCAATAATAATTCATGAAGGAGATTATCATATTTCAACAATTCAATTAAATAATAATTCATGAAGGAGATTATCATATTTCAACAATTCAATTAGATGTGAAATCTAAAACTTTTGCGGTTATAGAAGAAGAGTTTTTTGTTGGAATTCTCTTTTTTCATTTTTCATTTTAAGGAATTGGTTAGTCATCCATTAACAAGTACCAGTAGTAAAGAATATTCGATGAAAGAAGGAGAACAACGAAAAAATAATTGTAATAATCTTTGTGATGCACGTATTCGTGTATTAGACCCAAAAGGTCTTTCTTAACATTTAAACTACATAGTCTTAGAATCTAGTTGTACAAAAACAAAAGAAAGATTTGATTTTTTCGAGTGATCTGATCGTGCGATACTTTTTTTTCTTCTTATTCGAGATATTATGTGAATGAATCAACTAATAAATCTAATAAGTTAATTAATAAGTTAAATTAAAATAAAATTGAAAATAGAAAGAAAAAAGTAACAAGTAAAGGGTATTAGAAAGAAAAATAGAGGATCATTTTTCATTCTAAAATCTAAAAAACGCGAAAAATTTGATACAAATAAAAAAATACTAAATAAATAAACTAAAAGAAACTATCAAAATAGAAAAATTTTATTTTGTAGTGATTCAAAGAAAGTTTTTTTTGAATAAAGTTATACAACACAGTTTTTATTACTTATTATTAATATTTTAAATTTTTATAGAAAAATTTTATTTTGTAGTGATTCAAAGAAAGTTTTTTTTGAATAAAGTTATACAACACAGTTTTTATTACTTATTATTAATATTTTAAATTTTTTTAATATTTAATTATTGTAATATTCGTTTTCTATTTTATTTCTCAAGAGTTGTCTAACGGATCTCTTGATTCGGAATCACGGGAGTATAAGTAGATGTCATAGATGAAAAATGGATTTCTTTTTTTACCTATATCATTCTATTTTATTAGTGCCGTCTATAATCTATCATAATCTATAACGATTGATAAATGTAAAAATAAATAAAAAAATTCTCAATTGAACTTATTCTTTATATTTGGTATTTTTGTTTATCCTCCTATCTTTCAAAAAATTTAACTTAGGAAAGTGCTTTTGCTTTACAAGCATATGTATAAAAAATTTTATTTAGCTCCTTCATGCCTACTATAACTAGTTATTTCGGTTTTCTACTAGCAGCTTTAACTATAACCTCAGTTCTTTTTATTGGTCTGAGCAAGATACGACTTATTTGAAATTAATTGAATGAACAATTTAATTTCTAAAAAGAAAAAGAAAATTTTCTACAGTATTCCATCTATTCTCGAGTTCTTTACTGTGTTAATTTCCCATTTTTCGTTATTCTCGAGTTCTTTACTGTGTTAATTTCCCATTTTTCGTTATTGAGATTTATGGGCCGATATAGATTAATATTTAAGGATAGATATTACCTCTCTTTTTCCCTTTTTCAAATAAATTGAAATGATTGAAGTTCTTCTATTTGGAATTGTCTTAGGTCTAATTCCTATTACTTTGGCCGGATTATTCGTAACCGCATATTTACAATACAGACGGGGCGATCAATTGGACCTTTGATTAATTAATACCTTGTTTGTTTGACCTCCTCCTTTCTTTACCGCAGGAGGTCAAATTCGGATTGCTCTTCTATTTTTTCCGTATAAATTTTGACCCAACAAAACAAGAACAGAATCACGCTCTGTAGGATTTGAACCTACGACATTGGGTTTTGGAGACCCACGTTCTACCGAACTGAACTAAGAGCGCTTCCTTATCACAATCACAAAAAACGCGACTGTAAGAAAAAAGATTCTTTGTTTAACTCCAATACATCTTGAATGCCTATACTATCATATATAATATGATAGAAATTCTAGATTAGGTACGTCCAATTTTAATTGATCTCAGATTAGGTACGTCCAATTTTAATTGATCTCAATTGATCCCTCGTTATTGCTATTGCTCAGAGACGAAGTAATAGGTAGGGATGACAGGATTTGAACCCGTGACATTTTGTACCCAAAACAAACGCGCTACCAAGCTGCGCTACATCCCTTTCAATTAGTTTACAATGTTATTGTACAGAATACCCGTTTTGTTTTCCACATACATACTTTTCTCCATTGATATTGATATACATTTTCTTTTGGATCTCATCTTATATCATCTATTATATAAATATTTATAAATATTTACGTAAATTTCGTGAATGCTCGGGGAAAAAAAAGGACGTATTTTCTTTTTTTAAGAAAAGGAAAATTTTATTTATCAAATTGGTTTACATTTAAATTTGAATTAGAAATTCCGCGTACAAAACAAATGCAAGTGGCCTTTAACTACATATATATCTGATTATATATGTATTATCATTATGTATTACAATAAAATAAACATTATTTATTACAATAACAATAAAGAAGGAGGATTTGAAATGCGAGATCTAAAAACATATCTATCCGTCGCACCGGTAATAAGTACTCTATGGTTTGGGTCTTTAGCAGGTCTATTGATAGAGATCAATCGTTTTTTCCCAGATGCGTTGACATTCCCTTTTTTTTAATTATCGGTATCAACACGCAGGGGGGGGGGGTGAAGAAAAGAATATTAGAGATGCAATTAAATATCTGTGACTACTACCCCCTCTTCTTTTTTTTTATTTAATTAAAATTTAGAATAAGTTAGAAAAGAAAAAAGTGGATTCAACCTCAGCAAAACTAGGAACTCGGGGTCCCAGCTTCAAGTCAAGTAAAGTAAATTAACTTCAATTAAATTAAGAGAAGGGAAGTGGAAATGTGGTTAGTTCAACCGTATTATACAAGATACTTAAATGAAATACTGTACTGTGATTCTATTCTAATCGAAATATAGTTTAAAATCTTTGTATTACTTATTATTACTATATTAGTTGCAATGAAATCTTTCATAATCTGATTTCGAGTTAGCAACTTCTATTTTTCTATTTTTTTCGTTCCTTTCTTCTTCACTTCGGATCGGAAAATAGAAGAGTTGAGTGAATAAAAAACCCAAGGAGGTTCATGGCCAAGGGTAAAGATGTCCGAGTAAGGGTTATTTTAGAATGTACCGGTTGTGTTCGAAACAGTGTTAATAAGAAATTAACAGGCATTTCCAGATATATTACTCAAAAGAATCGACACAATACGCCTAGTCGATTGGAATTGAGAAAATTCTGTCCCTATTGTTACAAACATACAATTCACGGGGAGATAAAGAAATAGATGCAACCAATCGCTTGCGTGTCCCCTTTACAAGTACAAGGAAGATGAAAAATGACATATTCATATTCATATAGAAACATATTAATATATAATATGTTATGTTAATATATATTAAGTTAATATTAATCTATTTAAATATATAATATGTTATGTTAATATATATTAAGTTAATATTAATCTATTTAAATATTTATATATTTAAATAGATTTAAATAGTAAATAGAATAAATATAAAATAAACAAGCAAAATCCTATTTCTAAATTCGAAATCATTTTTGATCCAATTGAACGAAACTAGGATTTTCAAAATAAGGAATAAACAAACCATGGATAAATCAAAACGACTTTTTCTTAAGTCCAAGCGATCTTTTCGTAGGCGTTTGCCCCCGATCCAATCGGGGGATCGAATTGATTATAGAAACATGAGTTTAATTAGTCGATTTATTAGTGAACAAGGAAAAATATTATCTAGACGGGTGAATAGATTGAGTTTAAAACAACAACGATTAATTACTATTGCTATAAAACAAGCTCGTATTTTATCTTCGTTACCTTTTCTTAATAATGAAAAACAATTTGAAAAAAAAAAGCGAGTTGGTCACTCTAACTACTGATCTTAGAAAAATAGACTTACTCCTCAATTGAATCAAAATTCCAATCCGAATTCAAGCGTAGATTGGTGTTTTGTTCAAAAAATTCGACAATCAAAAATGGATTGTCGTGTTGTAAGAAAAAAACGAATTGGGGAAGAATAAAATTTTTTTTATTGAATGTTTTTGCTCAGTTTGACTACTTTACTTGATCATATTATCATCATATTTTATCATACTAATTTCTATTCTACCTTCCCGGAATTCATTCTTCAGGAAATTCCATGTAAAACATTCCATGGATTCCTTCCAATTTCCTTATTTTAGAATGTCATTGGAAATCATATAAAGACAATTCTTATTTAATATAGCTACTTGTGCAAGTATTTTACGATTAAGAAGCAACTGTCTCTTGTACAGATTTTTTATTAATTTACTATAACTATGGGATACCCCGTTTTCGCGAATTACTGCATTTATCCGAGTGATCCATAAACGACGAAAATTTCTTTTTTGCCTATCTCTATCCTGATGGGCCGAAATCAAAGCTCTTATTTTTTGTTGAATAATAGTTCGAGTAAGTCTTGAATGAGCCCCGCGAAAGCTTGATGCAAAGAAACGGATTTTTGTTCTACGCCTCCGAGCTATATATCCTCGTCGAATTCTGGTCATTGAATAAACGAAACTTTGATGAATAACTAATCGATTTCCTTTCTTTCAGTTATTCTTTTCCCTTTTCTATAATACCAAAACGGATTCTTCCAGTGTATAAAATAAGAATTCCAACGGCTTTTGCTACTATAACCTTCCCAACCACGATTTTTTTCTTTTTTCGAGGCATTTCACCTCAAAATAAGAAACTGTATTGATACTAGGTTTTAAAAAAAAAATATAATAAAAGTAGGAAATAGAAATAGATAAATAAATAGTAAATAGTGGGTTACATCGTTTCTATGGTTACTTCTTAAACGGTGAGGTCTTCCCTAGACACCGGAGCCCCCTCCTTCATTTAATTATTTAATCAATGCTATTGTTAATGTGTACAGTTCACACTCTTTGGCTCTACCTATGAATTATCCATCCAGTAATAGGTCTTTCACAAGTAGATCTATCTATACAGTAACGGTATTCAATTATGAGGATTAGCTAATTAGTTGACCCTGTTAGTCCGTTCTTGCCAGAGTAGGGGCATAATTTTTCGGCCTTTTCTTTTAATTTAAATAAGATTTCCCCTGCTTAATGGATAATCATTTGCTACCAATGGGGAATTTCTTTTTCGTTTTAAATTGAAAATTGAGGTGATTGAATTTGCACCAACGAAACCATAAATTTGATACACAATAGACGAATATGATAGATCTTTTTTTTTGGATAATGAAGGGGATTCTTCCATTCTATCTTATTCCTCCGTACTGATCACAGATAGTGGAAAATTTTTTCTTTTCTTTTGTCCAAGCTCACGATCTGAACAAGTCGCACATACACCCTAGTACATGTTCCTCGGCGTTGAGGACATCCCCCAAGAGCGGGGGATTTAGTGACATTTCTTATCGGCTGTCTTGTGTTTCTAATAAGTTGTTTAATAGTTGGCATGTTGAATCGTATGCATAATGGATTGGTTTAGATCGATCCTAACCTTATGATTATGAATTTTTTCTATATTAATATATTAATATTCTATTAATAGTAATTATAATAGAATATTCTATTAATAGTAATTATAATAGAATATTAAATTGAAATGAAATTCCGATAAGAAAAAAATCTCAAATCGCAATTTGCGTGAAATTCCTGCTATTTCTTAGGCAACTGCTACAAGATCAACAATTCCATGAGCTTGGGCTTCTGTTGCTGACATAAAAACATCTCTTTCCATGTCTTCGGATACAACCCATAAGGGTTTTCCCGTTCTTTGTGCATAAATCCTTGTGAGGATTTCGCGCAGTTTCAGTAGTTCTTCTGCTTCCAGGATAAATTCTCCGATTTGTGCCTCATAAAAACCAGCAATAGGTTGATGAATCATTACCCTGATGATATAAGAAAAAAATGGTTATTCTATCTCGCATAATAAATAAAATAATAAGATGACGAGAAGAGATAAAGAATAATAAGAAAAAAAGATAGAATTGAACAACCGTACAGGCATTGTTTGTGCATTGCATACGGCTCCACAATAGAATTCACTTTTACCTTTCATCGAAGAAAAATATAGAGTTTATCAGGCTTAAATCAGTAAATGATCCAATAACCACCCTTTCCTTGGGAGTAGTTAAAAAACAAAAATACTATGGTGGTCCCGTTGCTTTATTTCATCAGTGATTTAGCAATCCCAAAGTTTCTTTATTTTTTTTTTCAAAAAAAAAAATAAAAAAAAAAATATAATCTTTTTTTCGTACTCTTTCATAACATAGATAGTGTTAAGAGTCCCCGGTGCGAAAACAACAAAGTTTGTGACGCTGAAATAGGCCCCTGATAGAATTAGAATAAAATATAAAATCAGAAATACCCTTAATATCTCATACTACTCTTTCGATACATAATCTAATATTAAAAATAAAAAAAAAATTCTTATATCTATATCGAATTCGAAATGCCATGCTATTATTACTTAATATTCATATTTCATATGGCGAAGGCATAGTTTTCTTTTTTCTTTTTCAAATAAAAACCCATTGGCGCCAAGCATGAGGGAATGCTAAACGTTTGGTAATTTTTCCTCCGACCAGGATAAAAGATCCCATTGAAGCAGCTAATCCCATACATACTGTTTGTACATCTGGTCGCACAAATTGCATAGTATCATAAATAGCTATTCCGGGTATTACCCATCCTCCAGGAGAGTTTATAAACAAATACAAATCTTTTGTCTCGCTCTCTATACTGAGATATACCATGAGACCAATAAGTTGATTCGAGATTTCGCTATCAACATCTTGACCTAAAAAAAGTAATCTTTCTCGATAAAGTCGGTTGATTAGGATAAAATTCTATCCTCTAGAAACCGTACATGCACCTTTTGATGCATACGGTTCAACACAAATTGCGAAAATAAAAATCAAAAAAAGAATCAATGTGTAGATTCCAGCCCTCTTTTTTTTTGACTTTTTTTGATAGTGAGTACTTTTTAACTTTTTTTTATTCTAATTCTAATAAAGGGGCTTTTCCTCCATTTTTCAAGAAAGATGAGTTTTGACGTGTTTACCTATAAAAAAATTCATTAAACTTATCAAACTAACTTCTCATTGATGTATTCTTTCATCGGGATTCAATTCAAATCACGATGGCATTTTCTTGTTCCTGAATGGGCTTCTTCAAT